TTCTGAAACAAGAAGTTCTGGCCCGGGAGGTATAATATCAATCACTTGGCGTCCATCCGATGTATCGACTATGGATATTTCATATCCCCCTTTTTCTTTACGTAGTATTTTTCTTACTATACCTGTTGACGTAGCATTATAGACCGTATTGTTACTCTTACTACCATCAGGATAGATCTGTCCCCTTCCTCGGTTTCCCCCTACATATATGGGATATTTTAAGAAATGAACGTCTTTCTTCGTAGCAGGATCGGGGGAAAGAATGGGAAAGACGATTTCACTATATTTCTGACCGGGAACAGGGCCTATCACAAGAATATTTTTTTTATCGGGACGATAACTCTGAAAAGAGAGATTTCCTATCTTTTCTTTCAACTCAGGAGAAATACGGTCGGGCGGCGCTAATTCGAATCCCTCGGGCAAAATAAGAACAGCACCCACATTTAACCCTCCCTTTTTCCCATTAGCAAGAACTTGTTTCAGTTGCATATCATAAGGAATTCGAAGAACTGCTTCAAATACAGTATCGGGAAGCACAGCTTGGGGAACTTCAATATCCACGGGCTTATTAGCTAAATGGCAATTGGCACATACAATTCGTCCGGTTGCTTCTCGTGGGTTTTCATAACCCTGCTGCGCAAAAATGGGATATGCATTTGAAATAGATGTCCGAGTTATTACATATATCATGATCGATACAGAAATAGATCGAATCATCTGTTCCTTTACCCAAGAAAAAGTATTTCTATTTTCCATGTCCAATCGCAGATCCCAGAATTTCTACAATAAATTAGATAGGTAGCTAAGCTAATCTAGTTCCCTATACACGAGTCTGTTGTCATTCTACTGCAACAGTTGTACTGGAATGATGAATACCTTGAGCAGGTAGAAATAGAAAGAATTTTGCTAAAAAGGAAAAGGGCTTTCTTTCTAAAAGAAGAAAGATGCTAATTTGATTAATATCAGGAGATCAAATGAGTTTATGCTTCACTAATTGAATGATAAATGACTACAAGCGAAGGAGATAGACGGTTTAAATAAAAAAAGATCCAAAATTTCAAACATGTATCTAGAATCACTGGAAAACTACAAACAAAAATAGTGAAAATTAGCTCGTTAGGAGCCCATCCAAGATCATTGTAGACCCAACGAATTAGTAGTTCCCAACCGCGGGTGGAGTGAAATCCAACAAAAAAATCAGTAACTAAAAGAATACTAAAAGCTTTTATTGAGTCATTTAAGTTATAGAAGAATTCCTGAACCCAAGAATTCAAAATGACAAGTTCCTCTTTACCCAGAAAAAAAGAACCACTTAGAATAGCCAAACAGATTATATTTGTCGAGAAATGCAAAATGATATGGAGATGATCCTCATTATCTATTTTGGCCAATTGTATTATTTCCTTGTGTATTCCTATAGGAGGTTTTTGTACATGTGTCTTCGGTTTCTCTTTTATCATTTCGTCCAAGAGAAAAAGTTCTTCTAATTCTATGAATCTTTCTAGAACCTTTTTCTCTTGAATATCAGTTAAGAGAGTTTCGGATTGCCTGGTATTCCACCAATTCTTAATCCAAAGTTCCAGACATTTGTTAAAAGAGAAAGAGACCCCCCAGGGCAAAAGTACGATAAATACAAGATATAGGAAAGAAGGCAATGCTTTCTTTTTTTTCATTTTTGATCTGTAAATTGAGTTGTTAATGAATCCGCTCCATTCGCTGACTCTATTTCATTCGCTGACTCTATATGATATTTCTTTTTCTTTGAAGCAAAAATTCTATAACAAGGTTTGAGACCTTGTATATATTTTTCTTTTTTGTATACTAGTGGAATTTCATTGCATTGGGTTCTTTCTTAGATCTAGATGGAGTGGAATAGAGAAATAGAATAAAAAAAAAAGCGCTTTCGGATGAAAATGGAAGAATATTATGCCATCACTTGGACAAAACAAATTAGAAGCAATTTTCTCTTATCCTCGTTTGTTCCTTCCTTTAGATAAATACTCGAAAATCCCCTTACAATAACGAATCCAATTTCGAAGGGACCTCCTCCCCGTGTTGAGAAAATCTTCTTCCAATTCGTCCTCATTCAATTCATTTCAAAAAAATGCAATCGGTACTCAAAATACTTCAATTGGTACACGCAAGAAATAGGCCAATTCGGCAGCTTTTTGTTCTATTTCTCGTGGAGTAAAAAACTTCTCATCAGTACGAGTCAAGGGAATGACCCCCTGGCCCCGGATTTCCATATAAAGGATACGACGAGGATAAAGACCCTCTTTAACCTGAATTCTAATTGATTGGATATCCCGCATAAGGAATCGAAGGAAGACGCGACGTTTTATTCCAGGGAATCCCCAACGAAAAATGCACACTATTCCCTCTTTTCTATCGAATCGGTCATAACCACTGCCTACATTCCACAAAATAGTGCACCACAAGTAGGAGCTAATGAATAGGCCCGCGATTCCGTAGAAAGACATCACGACCCCCTGTGGAAAAAAAAGAATTTGTTGAGATGGAAGTACAGATATCATATTCTTACCAAGATAACTGGAAGCCCCAACCGATAAGAATCCTAGTGAACCTAGAAAAAGAATACAGGCCCAGAAAAAATTACCTCTTTTTCGAGAACCTTTTAGAAGTTCTATCCATATGTGTTCTGATCGCCAATTCATATTAGATATACTAAATCCAGCAGCGGTCGATTGAAATTGAGAGAATAAGCTAAATGATTTTGACTTTACTTTTTTTGATTCTGAAATTGCCTTCAGCAACGAGTACTCCTGTGAAATAATTGGTTAGATACATTGACTTTCTATTCAAAAAATATTCGTTGATCCACTTAAAATAAAACTCGCTATACCCGGCTCCGCATATGCATGCATTTATGCTCGTAGCCTATATCCGCATCCATAGCCGTTTTTCGTTTGTGTGTAGAAAGAACCACATACCCTACCATATTACTTACACTAAAAAATATCTGTATTATGATCCTGCGTGGAAATACATTGAGAAAATTCGCCCCCGTCGGTTCTAGACAATCTTATTTTTCTGCACATAAAGAAATAAAGAAGCCATTGCAATTGCCGGAAATACTAAGCCTACTAAAGGCACGAAAATAGAAGGTAAGTTAAAATCCGTCATAGAATAGGTGTCTCAATTCAAATTTACTATTTCTATCTATTCGAAAAATATCTTAAGATTCTTATAATATAATTAAGTATATCTATTATAAGGAATATTGACTATTGTATTTTTTAGTTTGCAAAATAAAGATTTTTTATAGAATACTAAAGTATTCTATAAAAAAAATGAATGGAATGGATAATAAGAAAATTGCAAAAAAAGAGAACTAATTAAAAATTCAAAAGATTTGATTTTTCTTTTCCCGTCCTCACGGCCTTTCTATCCTTCTAATCGAACTTGAAATTGGATTCAAAAGAAAGCGATTGTGAAAATGAAATACCTCTTTCAGAATACCCTTTAAAAAAGGTCTCAGTACGACTTTTAGTCGAATGCGCCCATTTCGAATCCTAAATAAGTTTCGTCTACCTACTTCCACATGCAATACTTCTTCAACCACTCTCGGACCCCTACAAACGCAAGATGCGCGTCAGGTTTTGAAATAAGGATATCCCCCAGCCCCAGTATACCGAAACTCGCTCTTATCCTATCCCACCGGTTGTAAGGATTCATACATAGGGCTTTTTAGTTGATTGATAGTGCCATAAAGTTGAAGCTTTTTTAGACTTTTTTATTAAGCTGTAATTTCCTTCCTGCATACGCGGTCCTCTATTCTCTAGAAGCTCATACAATAATGCGCGGTAAAGGCGGAAAAATAGCATACTCAATCAAAATCAAAGGGCAAATTCTCTTACTTACTACAGATCTCATACTACCCCCTTAGACTTTTTAAGGCGATATACCACCCAAAGGGTATGAAAATGCCGGGTGGAGTTAGCTTTTCGATGAAGACCCGTCCCGTGCAGCGAAGTCCTATTAGTAAGACCCCGCGCAAGACGCAAGAATGGATTATAGAAGAATATTATTCCGAATACTCCTCCGGACGCGTATAGTAGCATTTCGATTCCTAATCTTTTTTCATTGATTCTTTCCCAATACAATAAATAAATACTATATTTGTATTTATTTATTGTATTATACCTTTATATATTCTAAATATATAGAATAGAGGAATCTCTATTTGTCAAGTCTCATGATCGTATCAAGATCTATTTTTATTCGGCTCAATCTTAAAAAAAAAGATTGAGCCGAGTTTAATTGCAATCAATTAGAAGAATAAAGAAGAATTACTGCATTTTGTAACTGATTTTTTCTCTTTCTATTTCGCTTCTTTTTTATTTAGACCTTCTTTATATCTAGTTTTATCTACTTATCTAGTTTATCTACCGGCTCGAACTCGAATTTGATCGCCTTCCATACTTCACAAGCTGCGGCTAGTTCAGGACTCCATTTGCAAGCTGCTCGGATAATTTCATTACCTTCACGAGCAAGATCGCGTCCTTCATTACGAGCTTGTACACAAGCTTCTAAAGCCACCCGATTAGCTGCTGCACCAGGTGCATTTCCCCAAGGATGTCCTAAAGTTCCTCCACCAAATTGTAATACAGAATCATCTCCAAAGATTTCGGTCAGAGCTGGCATATGCCAAACATGAATACCCCCTGAAGCCACCGGTATAACACCTGGCATGGATACCCAGTCCTGAGTGAAAAAGATACCGCGAGCACGATCTTTTTCAATAAAATCATCGCGCAATAAATCAACAAAACCTAAAGTCATTTCGCGTTCCCCTTCTAACTTACCTACTACTGTACCGGCGTGGATATGATCTCCCCCAGACATACGCAATGCTTTAGCTAATACACGAAAATGCATACCATGATTTTTCTGTCTATCAATAACTGCATGCATTGCCCGGTGAATGTGAAGAAGTAGGCCATTGTCGCGGCAATAATGAGCCAAACTAGTATTTGCAGTGAATCCCCCAGTTAAGTAGTCATGCATTACAATAGGAGCCCCTAATTCCCTCGCAAATACAGCTCTCTTAATCATTTCTTCGCATGTACCTGCAGTCGCATTCAAGTAATGCCCCTTGATTTCACCGGTTTCGGCCTGTGCTTTATAAAGAGCTTCGGCACAAAAGACAAAACGGTCCCTCCAGCGCATAAATGGTTGTGAGTTTACGTTTTCATCATCTTTGGTAAAATCAAGTCCACCGCGTAGACACTCATAACACGCTCTACCATAATTTTTTGCGGATAATCCCAATTTTGGTTTAATAGTACATCCCAAAAAAGGACGGCCGTACTTGTTCAACTTATCCCTTTCAACTTGGATACCATGAGGCGGACCTAGGAAAGTTTTTGAATAAGTAGTGGGAATTCGCAGATCCTCCAGACGTAGAGCGCGTAGGGCTTTGAAACCAAATACGTTACCCACAATGGAAGTAAACATGTTAGTAACAGAACCCTCTTCAAATAGGTCTAATGGATAAGCTACATAAGCGATATATTGATTTTCCTCCCCAACAACGGGCTCGATGTGATAGCATCGTCCTTTGTAACGATCAAGACTGGTAAGTCCATCAGTCCAAACAGTTGTCCATGTACCAGTAGAAGATTCGGCAGCTACTGCAGCCCCTGCTTCTTCGGGCGGAACCCCCGGCTGAGGAGTTACTCGGAATGCTGCCAAGATATCAGTATCCTTGGTTTCATACTCCGGGGTGTAGTAAGTCAATTTATAATCCTTAACACCAGCTTTAAATCCAACACTTGCTTTAGTTTCTGTTTGTGGTGACATAAGTCCCTCCCTACAACTCATGAATTAAGAATTCTCACAACGACAGGGTCTACTCGATATAGATTAGGCGTAAATGAAACCTTTGCAAAAATCTTTTAAAACAAAAAGGATATTCAATTAATATCAACTCATTAAAGAAAATGGAGGGCATGCTTAAGTTAATGAATATGTTTCATTCATATATAATGCGTACACCCTGTGTATGTTCTATCCTATAGGAATTCTACTATAGGAATTCGATAGGAATTGAGTTGTTGTTATGGTAAGTTAACATGGTTCATTATTAAACCATGGATTTGATTCACCAAATCCATCATTATTGTATACTCTTTGATAGATATAGCGCAACCCAAATCAATCCCTAATCCTTATTTTACAAGTTCTTAATAGGCCCCTTTCTTATTTTGAATGTAAATACCTAAATACTAAGAAAATTCTCTGTTGACAGCAATCTATGCTTCACAGTAGTATATATTTTGTATATCGAAGTCCTAGATAGGAAAGTAGAGTAGGGACAGATCCTCCACAAAAGGCGAAATGTATATGAAAAAAAGATTGATTGAACTTTCCAACGGACTCATTCCATGAGTAAACGATTGAATGGGATTCGCTTGGGCAACGAAATCAAGTCCTGGTCCCCTTTTCTCTCTTATTGAATTAACTAATTCATTTCCTTTTGACTTTCGGATTTTTGGCTCTTTTTTTGGATTTGATTTGGCATTATTCAACAAGAAAAAAAGCAAAATTTCGACAAATTCCTTTTTTTTTGAAAATTATGTGATAATTATGAGAACCAATCCTACTACTTCTCGTCCCGGGGTTTCCACAATTGAGGAAAAAAGCACAGGGCGTATCGATCAAATTATTGGGCCCGTGCTGGATATCACTTTTCCCCCAGGCAAGTTACCTTATATTTATAACGCTTTGGTAGTCAAGAGTAGAGACACTGCCGGTAAGCAAATTAATGTGACTTGTGAGGTACAACAATTATTGGGAAATAATCGAGTTAGAGCTGTAGCTATGAGTGCTACAGACGGGTTGATGAGAGGAATGGAAGTGATTGACACGGGAGCTCCTCTCAGTGTTCCAGTCGGTGGAGCTACTCTCGGACGAATTTTCAACGTTCTTGGGGAACCTATTGACAATTTGGGTCCTGTAGATACTAGTGCAACATTCCCTATTCATAGATCTGCGCCTGCCTTTATCGAGTTAGATACGAAATTATCCATCTTTGAAACAGGTATTAAGGTGGTCGATCTTTTAGCTCCTTATCGACGTGGGGGAAAAATCGGACTATTTGGGGGGGCTGGAGTAGGGAAAACAGTACTCATCATGGAATTAATCAACAACATTGCTAAAGCTCATGGAGGCGTATCCGTATTTGGCGGAGTAGGGGAACGGACTCGTGAAGGAAATGATCTTTATATGGAAATGAAGGAATCCGGAGTAATTAATGAAAAAAATATTGAGGAATCAAAGGTAGCTCTAGTCTATGGCCAAATGAATGAACCGCCGGGAGCTCGTATGAGAGTTGGTTTAACTGCCCTAACTATGGCAGAATATTTCCGAGATGTTAATAAGCAAGACGTGCTTCTATTCATCGATAATATCTTTCGTTTTGTTCAAGCAGGATCGGAGGTATCCGCTTTATTAGGGAGAATGCCCTCCGCAGTGGGTTATCAACCTACTCTTAGTACAGAAATGGGTTCTTTGCAAGAAAGAATTACTTCTACCAAAAAGGGATCTATAACTTCGATCCAAGCGGTTTATGTACCTGCGGACGATTTGACCGACCCTGCTCCTGCCACAACATTTGCACATTTGGATGCTACTACCGTACTTTCCAGAGGATTAGCTTCCAAGGGTATTTATCCAGCAGTAGATCCTTTAGATTCAACCTCAACTATGTTACAGCCTCGGATCGTTGGCAACGAACATTATGAAACTGCGCAAAGAGTTAAGCAAACTTTACAACGTTACAAAGAACTTCAGGACATTATCGCAATTCTTGGGTTGGATGAATTATCGGAGGAGGATCGTTTAACTGTAGCAAGAGCACGAAAAATTGAACGTTTCTTATCACAACCGTTCTTTGTGGCAGAAGTTTTTACCGGTTCTGCAGGAAAGTATGTTGGTCTTGCAGAAACAATTAGGGGATTTCAACTAATCCTTTCCGGAGAATTAGACGGCCTACCCGAACAGGCTTTTTATTTGGTGGGTAACATCGATGAAGCTAGCACGAAAGCTATAAACTTAGAAGAGGAGAACAAATTGAAGAAATGAAATTAAATCTTTATGTACTAACTCCTAAGCGAATTATTTGGGATTGTGAAGTGAAAGAAATCATTTTATCTACTAATAGTGGCCAAATTGGCGTATTACCAAACCACGCCCCCATTAACACAGCTGTAGATATGGGTCCTTTGAGAATACGCCTCCTCAACGACCAATGGTTAACGGCGGTTCTGTGGAGCGGTTTTGCGAGAATAGTTAATAATGAGATCATCATTTTAGGAAATGATGCGGAACTGGGTAGTGACATTGATCCGGAAGAAGCTCAACAGGCACTTGAAATAGCCGAAGCTAACTTGAGTAGAGCTGAGGGTACGAAAGAATTGGTTGAAGCGAAGCTAGCTCTCAGACGAGCTAGGATACGAGTCGAGGCTATCAATTGGATTCCCCCATCCAATTGAAGACAATCCAAAGGTTTAGTTGATACAAAGAAAAAGGGAAGAGGAGTAGAAAAAGTTATTAGATAGCGAAGCGAAGTAAGTCCAATGCTATCTAGTAATTTTTCTACCTACCTACCTACTATTGGATTTGAACCAATGACTCCCGCCGTATGAAAGCAATACTCTAACCACTGAGTTAAGTAGGCAATTTATCACCACAAAGGAAGACCCATTACTTCGATCGATTATAGATCGAATCCTTTTTATAAGCAATACTGCTCCGTTATTACTATGTTATATAGTAAGCAGATCAAAGGGATATCCTCTGGCATTAGAGAATATTCATCTTGACAAGAAATTATCTATATGTTAAGATATCTCTGACAAGGGCTATAGCTCAGTTCGGTAGAGCAACTCGCTTACACGTGCGCCAATGCTTTTCAAGGGAGCTTATTATGCAATGAACATAATTGATCTTATTGCAAAATCAATGTCTTACTTCATGGATTCGAGAGAATAGGAGAACAGTAGCCTGACAAACAGTCGGTTCAGTCCGATTCAGGTGCCAATTCAGGTGCCTAATCAAATAGAACCCTTATTGATTTGCTAGTTGATAAGGTAAATATCCAGCCCACTAAATGCTAGGCGTAATGAGGATAAGGGCCTCCAAAAAACTTCTTTTCGTTCTATGAACTTTAAGGTGTATGAAGTCTCATAGTCAACTCTTGCAGCGGAACGATAGAGACTCCATTTCACTTAGGTTGATTTAATTTAGGCCGGAGGCAGACCTAAGTCAAGGTAATCCTCCTTTGAAACACTTTGGTATTGCTCCTAGATAGATCATAATACAAATAATCAATCAGAGCACAGGGAGCCATCTCATTATCTTTCCGTAAAGAAAAACTATGGTGGACTAACTGATCTTTACATCAGTTGATGAAAGAGCCCAATGCAAAAAAATGCATGTTGAGTCTTTGAAACAGTTCGAATCATTTCGATAATAATCCGTTTGATCTGTTTTACCGAGAAGGTCTACGGTTCGAATCCGTATAGCCCTAATATGTCCTATTTTTAGATTTTAGGATAGAGATCCTATGTTTCCTTTAGTATAGTTTTCATTTTCTCATTAGTACTTGTTTATAGACTGGACGGTCGCTTGCGCCATAGAATAGAGATAAAAGCATTACCACAGGCTCATTCTTCGAAAATCATAGAGACAGGAAAAGAAAAACGAATTTCTATCAAATCAATAGAAGGAAGGATCCCTTACCCTATTTGAATTCCATCCTCCTTCAAATAGGATATGCTCTAAGTCCCTAGACTTCCCTATAATAACTGCAATGATTTTCTCCATCTTGCGAATTCCTACTTTGTTTGAAGTATATTACTTTGCTTATAGATACGTTATCTAAATCGATCTACTTTAAATAGAAAAATAGAAATAAAATCCAAAAATAAAGAAAGAGTAAATAAGAAAACAGAATATTCTGTCTCATAGTTCTGAA